CATAATTTCCTTCGGATTGAGCCGACATCCGTTACGGTCGTCATTCAATTCAAAGAATCTCCGTTCCAGAACCGTACATGAGATTTTCATCTCATACGGCTCCTCTTTTATGTGCATAATGAAAATAAAACAGCGAATAAAAAAAGATGAAAATATTATCATTATGAACTGAGCAGGGCTAGTGTTTTTACAAGAAATCTCTAGCCAACCTTACTGCAAGAGATCTTTTCTTAAGATCAAACGTGTTGATACTTTATAGAAATGATAACTCCAACAATTTATTTGTTCTAAACGCCTTAGAATTTCCAGGAATTAGTCACTTCAACAGCCTTCGATGGTTATACAGGTATCCAAAATACAAACGAGATGGATGTTTGTTGTCCCGACCATTCTTGTTAGTTCCGATCCTTATCAGGATCGGGATAATTTATAACAAAGTTTTTGTGTTGTTGATTCCTAGGTGTAGTGCTTCTTCCCCTATGTGGCCTATTGGTACTGGTGGAGTAGGATTGACCTGTAAATACAGAACCTATAGGTGTAGCCTTTCGCTCAATACTAGAGTCGACAATTAAACCATAGCATCCGAGGTTACATTAATGGAGGATACACGACAGAAGGAGTTGTTCTATTTCCAAACTTTACCTCCAACAAGCGTAGATTTTTTTTTCAAAATTTTTATTTCTATCCCGATCCCAAATCATGTGTCTTTCTCGTAAGATTGAGAGCAATAAAAAAAAGAATCAAATCGCACCATCTCTGTAATAGGTAAATGCCTCTTTTTCTCCTGAAGTTGTCGGAATTATTCGTAATAAGATATTGGCTATAATTGAAAAGGTCTTATCAATAAAATTTCCATTTATCCGCGATCTAGGCATAGGTAGCAATCCATTCTATAATTATTCTCATTACCTCTAGTGGTAAACCGATCCCACAAAGAAAAGAATTGTACAGTACGAAATAACATAAAAACGGATTCATTAAGAAAAAAGATATGGGACCTGTATTTATATTTATTCAAATTGTTCTTTTTTGACAGGAATCAAAAAAAAAACAAAGAAATAAATATTGGAGTACGCTTCGATTTCATCCTAATGTAAATGGGGTAGTATACCAACAAAAGAAAGTATTCAATTTCATTTAAGTTACAGATTATAATAACGAAAAATTTTTTATTGAATTCTCATCCAATCCAAAGAAGAAAAAAAAAAGGATCGAATAACCATTCTACGATGAAAAAACCCGCCTGTTTTATTTTGTATGCATAGGAGGTATACACTATACAATCAACTATTTATATATAATTTTTCTGAATATTTGTAATAGATCTGCAGGGTAGGGTTTGTTGTTGAGAGAGAACTATAAAACTGGACTGGAAAGGAAAGGAATTTGAGAATTCTTAAGATATGGAATCATAGTCTAAATAGAATCGTGATCTAAAGAGATCCATTAACCGAAGTGCAAAAATAGACCTATGAATCAGCTGATTCGTTATAATTTAGTGATTGCCTCCGGTACCGTTATAAAATAACAGAAAAAGAGGCGAAGGCTGGTTTGGTTTTGCAAACATGAATAGAATCTTTCTAACAGTTTTTTTCTATTTATCCGCATAACCTCAAAAGAAAGATATTTCTTTGACTTTGATGAAAATTTATCTATTTTTATAGTTAGAATTTGAATTGATTGGTCGTTCCTATCCAAAAATATACTAGTACCGACTCGCTATTCACTCGGTTTTTGGGTCATAATCATTATGTAGGAGAGATGGCCGAGTGGTTGAAGGCGTAGCATTGGAACTGCTATGTAGGCTTTTGTTTACCGAGGGTTCGAATCCCTCTCTTTCCGTACCTTCATCTAATTCACTGATCTTAATAACCAAAAGAGTAAACTAGCACTATATAAAATTATATTTATATTCCAACACAACAGTTAGACCTTTCTTTGATATAAAATTTTTATTCCTAATTGCTGTGGCATGGAAAATACTGAAAGGAAAAGAGTAGACAAGGAATGAAAACCTACCTCTCGTTCTATGATACCTAAATGGGAGAAAAATCCGAATCAAACCCTTATTTATCTTAACCTTTTTATCTTAACCTTAGGTTAATTTACTTCGACGAAAGGGATCAAAATTGTCCGAAACCTTGTGATTTTTTTTATTTTCGTTAGGTTTAGGTCTGGCGCGAATAATATTCTACGACTAGCAATTCATTTATTTTCAAACCGACCCATTTACTATCTATTATTTGATTGACTAATCCTTTATATTGGAATGGTTGAAGAGTCAAATGTTTTGGCATTTCGTCCTGAGAGGATGAATCGAAAGAATTTTGAATCAGAGCTCTAGAGTTTTGTTCATCCCTCGCCGTAATAATATCTCGGGGTTTGCAGCGATAACTTGGTATATCTACTATACGACCATTGACTAAAATATGTCTATGGTTAACTAATTGACGGGCTCCAGGAATAGTCGGAGCCATACCCAATCGAAAAAGGATGTTAT